TTTTTTTGAACCCATATATAAAGAACTCAAAAAAAATATTAGAAAAGTGAAAAAGAATTATTTTATACCTCTAAAAGTCAAAGTTTCAAAACCATGGGTTATCCAAATTTTTCCAGTTCTAAAACGAATAATGAATAAACTTGAAAAAGTAAACCCAATTTATTTATTTGAATTCAAGAAGGTGAAAGTATATGAACCAAATGAAAATGCAAAAGATTCAAAAGATAATAATAAGATTATTCCTGAATCGACCATGCAAATTCAATCTATGAATTGGACAAATTTTTTATTCATAGAAAATGAAATGAAAGATCTTGCTGATAAGACAATCATAATCAGGAATCAAATAGAAGAAATCGCAAAAGAAAAGAAAAAAATAGTTCCAGCCTATGATGATAAAAGACCAGAATTAAAGAAAGATATTTGGCGGATATTCAAAAGAATAAATACTCGATTAATATGCAAATCACATTATTTTATGAAATCTTTCATTGAAAAAATATACATGGATATCCTGCTATGTATGGTTAGCATTTCGAAGGTCAATGCACAACTTTCAACAAAAAAAATTATCAATGAATCCATTTACAACGATGAAAGAAATCAAGAAGGAATTGATGAAATAGATCAACATACAATGAACTTGATTTCGACTATAGAAAAAGAAAAGGACCTTTCTAATCCTAGTAATAATTCAAATACTTATTACGATTTATCTTCCTTGTCCCAAGCATATGTATTTTACAAAATATCACAAACCCAATTACTTAACAACCATCACTTTAGATCTGTACTTCAATATCGCGGTACCCATCCTTTTATTAAGGACAAGAATAAGTATTATTCTATAACCCGAGGAATATTGAACTCCAAATCAAGGTATAAGTATAAGAAAATAAAGAAGCCTGGAATGAATGAATGGAAAAACTGGTTAAAGGGTAATTATGCATACAATTTATCTCAGAGCAAATGGTCTCGATTAGTATTAGTAGCGAAAAAATGGCGAAAAAAAATCAATAAAAATTGTACGATTCACAATAAAGAATCAATGAAATTTTCTTCATATAAAAAAGAAAAATGGAAAAAGCAAAAGCAATATGTATATGATTTTTTATCACATAAATATATATATTATGGTTATGGGGATAGTAAAGATTCCTGTATTTCTGAACTAAAATTACAACTAAAAAGGAACTTAAAAATTCCATATAATTTCAACACACAAAAACCTGAATTGTTTTATGGAATTGATAATTCTATAGAAAAAAATTATGTTTTTAATAAGCATCAAAGGAAATATTTTGATTGTAGAATTCTACATTTCTACCCGAAAAACACTATTAATGTAAACGATATTATCGACTTTACAAATGTACATATCGGTGCCAAACTTGAAAAAAATGCTAAGACTCAAAATATTAATATAAAAAAATTGAAAAAAAAAGATCTTTTTTTCCTTACAAAACATCAAGAAAAAGAAACAAATCTATACATATACAAAAAAAACAACTCCAATCAAAAAAACTTTTTTGATTGGATGGGAATGAATCGAAAAATAATTTTTTGTAAAAAAAAAAAATCAAATCTTAAACTTGGGTTCTTCCCTGAATTAAGATTTCCTTTTGATACATATAAGGCATATAAGAATAAACCGTGGATCATCCCAATCAAATTACTTCTTTCTAATCATAATTTAGATGGAAAAAAAAAAATTAGTCAAAATGAAAGTGTCAAGGATTCTATTTTAATAAAAGTAAAAAAAAAAATCCAAGAAAAAAACGAAGAAAAAGTAAATCCTGTGTCAGATCCAAGCAAACAAAACAAAAAAAAGCCTCTTCAAAAGGATTATGCGAGATCAGAAAGTAAAAAAAAAAAAAAATCCAAGAAAGGCAAGGAATCAGAACTAGATTTATTCCTAAATAAATATTTAATTGTTCAATTAAGATGGAACAACTTCGTTAGTCATAAAATTACAAAAAATGTCAAGGCATATTGTTTCTTACTTAGATTGACGGATCCAAGTTCTATAGCTCTAGCCTTAATTCGAAGAAAAGAGATGGATCTAGATGCAATCTTTAATAAGGACAATCTAACTCTTACAAACTTTTTAAAAAAAGGAATATTGATTATCGAATCAATTCGTCTAGCTTTTATAACGGGTGGAAAATTCATTATGTATCATACCATAAGTATTTCATTGATCAATAGCGAAAAGAGTAAGCACCAAATAAATACAAAATACAACAAAAAAAAATATGTCAATAAGAATAATTTTAATAAATCTACTGAACAACATGGAAATATGCTTGTGAATAGGAATAAAGATTATTATGATCTCCTTGTTCCTGAAAATATTCTATCTCCTAGACGTCGTAGAAAATTGAGAATTTTAATTTGTTTCAACTCTCCTAATTGGGATGTTGTGAATAGAAATCCAATATTTTACAATGAAAACAATATAAGAAACTCCACACAATTTTTGAATGAAGACAAAGGTCTTAATCTTAATGTAGATTCAAATATAAAATATAAGCTCTTTTTTTGGCCCAATTACCGATTAGAAGATTTAGCTTGTATGAATCGCTATTGGTTTGATACCAATAATGGTAGTAATTTCAGTATATCAAGGATACACATGTATACACGATTTAGAATTATCTAATTATCTAATAGTATATTTGATATACTTTATGTTACATGTCAATATTCACATGCCATTTTTCGTAGATGAAAAGTAAAGGATATATGTTATCCTTTGCTACTTTAGGTACATAAACATAACATAATATGTATTTACTTGTGTATCAATTCAATCTAGAAAGAAATTCACATAATCTTTTTAGGTGCAAAAAAAGATTCTCTTTGGTAAATGTGTAAATGTATTATCCTTTTCTATCCAAATCCAATTTTCAATTGGATTTGGATAGAATCAAATAAAAAAACTATTTGGAAATGAATAAATTTTTATTTTTGTGTGTACTAGATTAAAGAAAAAATGGAAATAACATAATAATATTAAAAATAATATATATATTATTTTCTTTTTCCTAATCGGAAAAATCCGTGGAAAAGAAAGAAAAAAAAAAGTTTTTTATGGTAAAAAAAAATTCATTCATTTCACTTATTCCACAAGAAGAAAAAGAAGAAAACAGAGGTTCTGTTGAATTTCAAGTATTGAGTTTCACAAATAAGATACGAAGACTTACTTCACATTTGAAATTGCACAAAAAAGATTTTTTATCAAAAAGAGGTCTACAAAAAATTCTGGGAAAACATCAACGTATGCTGGCCTATTTGTCAAAGAAAAATGGAGTACGTTATAAGAAATTAATTGATGAATTGGATATTTGAGAACCAAAAAATTGTAAATTTCATTGTTTAGATTATTGAATTAGTAATTATTAGATTTTAAATTTTGACGAATCTACTTTTTTTTTGAGGAATTCGTGAAATAATGAATTAAGGAAGAAAAGGTATGACTGTACCGGCTAAAAAAAAAGATTTCATGATCGTTAATATGGGTCCTCACCACCCATCAATGCATGGTGTTCTTCGACTAATTGTTACTCTCGATGGTGAAGATGTTATTGACTGTGAACCTATATTGGGTTATTTACACAGGGGTATGGAAAAAATAGCAGAAAACCGAACAATCATACAATATTTGCCTTATGTAACACGTTGGGATTATTTAGCTACTATGTTCACAGAGGCAATAACGGTAAATGCACCAGAACAACTGGAAAATGTTCAAGTACCTAAAAGGGCTAGCTATATCAGAGTAATTATGCTGGAACTGAGTCGTATAGCTTCTCATTTGTTATGGCTTGGACCTTTTATGGCGGATATCGGTGCACAGACTCCCTTTTTTTATATTTTTAGAGAGAGGGAATTGATATATGATTTATTCGAAGCTGCCACAGGTATGCGAATGATGCATAATTATTTCCGCATCGGAGGCGTAGCAGCCGATCTACCTTATGGCTGGATAGATAAATGTTTAGATTTTTGTGATTATTCTTTAACAGGGATTCTTGAATATCAAAAACTTATTACGCAAAATCCTATTTTTTTAGAGCGAGTGGAAAGAGTGGGCATTATTGGTGGGGGGGAAGCGATAAACTGGGGTTTATCGGGACCAATGTTACGAGCTTCTGGAATACAATGGGATCTTCGTAAAATTGATAATTATGAGTGTTACAATGAATTCGATTGGGAAGTCCAATGGCAAAAAGAAGGAGATTCATTAGCTCGTTATTTAGTACGAATGGGTGAAATGAGGGAATCCATAAAAATTATTCAACAGGCTCTAGAAGGAATTCCTGGCGGACCCTATGAAAATTTAGAAGTCCGGCGCTTTGATAAAGCAAAAAATTTCGAATGGAATGATTTTGAATATAGATTTATTAGTAAAAAACCTTCACCCAATTTTGAATTGTCGAAACAAGAACTTTACGTAAGAGTGGAAGCCCCAAAGGGGGAATTAGGAATTTATTTGATAGGAGACAATAGCATTTTCCCTTGGAGATGGAAAATTCGTCCACCCGGCTTCATAAATTTACAAATTCTTCCTCAACTAGTTAAAAGAATGAAATTGGCTGATATCATGACGATACTAGGTAGTATAGATATCATTATGGGAGAAGTTGATCGTTGAAATGATAATTGATACGACAGAAGTACAAACTATCAATTCTTTTTCTACATCGGAATCCTTAAAAGAGATCTATGGGCTCATATGGACTTTTGTACCCATTTTAATCCTTATATTGGGAATTACAATAGGGGTACTAGTAATTGTGTGGTTGGAAAGAGAAATATCTGCAGCGCTACAACAACGTATTGGGCCTCAATATGCTGGCCCCTTGGGAATTCTTCAAGCTTTGGCAGATGGAACTAAACTACTTTTAAAAGAAGATCTTCTCCCGTCTAGAGGAGATGTTCGTTTGTTTAGTGTTGGACCGTCTATAGTAGTTATATCCATTCTAGTAAGTTATTTAGTAATCCCTTTTGGGTATCGTCTTGTTTTAGCCGATCTCAGTATAGGTGTTTTTTTATGGATCGCCATTTCAAGTATTGCTCCTATCGGGCTTCTTATGTCAGGGTATGGATCGAATAATAAATATTCTTTTTCAGGTGGTCTGCGAGCTGCTGCTCAATCCATTAGTTATGAAATACCATTAACTCTATGTGTATTATCGATATCTCTACGTGTGATTCGTTGAATATAAAATTTATACTTCTTTCCTTTACTTCTAGGAAAAAAGTGGAATGAATTTAATGGATATTTTTTTTTATTCATGATTCAGGTCAATGAGTTAAACCAAATAGTTATATGAGTGAAACAAAACAACTTAGAAATTTGTAGTAAGAAGATAAAATCTCACTTCATATGTACAAGAATAAAATTGAAGTAAACATAAGCCGTGTAAAAAGGTTACCCCAAGATTGAGATTCGTCATCATATCTTGAAGCGGGTATAAAAGATCGACTGTATGGAGTTTTCATTACTGTCTTGTATTTATTAACATGCCGTAGATCAATCAAAAATCAGTGGACAATTAGGAACACAAAAGTACACAAAAGATTAGTAATGGAGATAATATAAGGTATAAAAAAAATATTTCTGTATAAAATGAATCATAATAGAGGCTTTAAATTGGTAGAAATGATCAAGCAGTACTTTACTTATGATTCCGATCTAGAGTAATACTCCTATTCACTGATTAAAAAAATAACTATTCAGAACGAATTAATCTTTTATTTATTTATTTATTTTTCAAAGTACCCGCCTCTGAGATAGAAGAACAGGAATAAAAGAAATGAAATATAATATTCGAATGAAAAAAAATCTTTATTCATTCTTTTTCCTATCCATATACATCCAAATAGATGGAATTCTTATCATTATTTATGAACAAATTCCTCTAATTATTCATTTTTTTTTTTATTCATATAACGAATATTTGATTAAATAGTTTAAATTATTACCGAACAAAACAAAGAAAAATATACTTTGATTATAAGAGATGAGATGAATTCCGAAGCCCTTTTTTTTTTCTTATTTTAGCAAACGGAATTTCATTGGTTTAATTTGGGACAGATCTTTTTTTTTCTACCCTTACCCTAAAACAAAAGGAAGTGATATAAGACCAAACCAGTCCTTACATTTATTTGTGGCCATAGAGGAGCCGTATGAGGCTGAGGTCTCATGTACGGTTTTGAAATAGCGATGGGAACCGTTTTTATCGACTATAATTATCTAATAGTTCAAGTACAGTTGATATAGTTGAAACACAGTCAAAATATGGTTTTGGGGGGTGGAATCTGTGGCGTCAACCCATAGGATTTATAGTTTTCATAATTTCTTCTCTAGCTGAATGTGAGAGATTGCCCTTTGATTTACCAGAAGCAGAAGAAGAATTAGTAGCAGGTTATCAAACGGAATATTCAGGTATCAGATTTGGTTTATTTTATCTTGCTTCGTACCTAAATCTATTAGTTTCTTCGTTATTTGTAACGATTCTTTACTTAGGTGGGTGGAAGTTATCTATTCCATATATATCTGTTACTGAACTTTTCGGAAGAAAAAAAATAGCTGGAGTCTTTGGAATGACAATTGGTATCCTTGTTACATTAGCTAAAGCTTATTTGTTTCTATTCATTTCTATCACAACAAGATGGACTTTACCTAGGATGAGAATGGACCAGCTATTAAATCTTGGATGGAAATTTCTTTTACCTATTTCTTTGGGGAATCTATTATTGACAACTTCTTCTCAACTTGTTTCACTATAAATTAAATAATAGAATGTGATAAGAATATTCTAGATTCATAACCCTCTTTAAAACAAGAGAAAGAAACATCAATTTATTCATGGATATCTACAATATGTTTCCGATGGTGACTGGGTTCATGAATTATGGTCAACAAACAATACGGGCTACAAGGTACATTGGTCAAAGTTTCATAATTACCTTATCTCATACAAATCGTTTACCTGTAACTATTCAATATCCTTATGAAAAATCAATTACGTCAGAACGTTTTCGCGGTCGAATTCACTTTGAATTTGATAAGTGTATTGCTTGCGAAGTATGTGTTCGTGTATGCCCAATAGATCTACCTGTTGTTGATTGGAGATTGGAAAGAGATATGAAAAAGAAACAATTACTTAATTATAGTATTGATTTTGGGGTCTGTATATTTTGTGGTAACTGTGTCGAGTATTGTCCAACAAACTGTTTATCGATGACTGAAGAATATGAACTTTCTACTTATGATCGTCACGAATTGAACTATAATCAAATTGCATTGGGTCGGTTACCAATATCAGTAATTGGAGATTATACAATTCAAATAGTTATGAATTCGACCCAAATAAAAATCGATAAAGAGAAATCCCTTGATTCAAGAACGATTACCAATTACTAAATTTTTTTTGATATAAAGGATCAAAGCTTTTTTTGTCAATAACTACAAATATAATACTTTTTATTTTTGTACATTTTATACATAATGGATTTACCAGGGCCAACACATGATATTCTTGTAGTATTTCTGGGGTCAGTTCTTTTATTAGGGGGTATGGGAGTTGTATTACTTACCAATCCTATTTATTCTGCTTTTTCGTTGGGATTGGTTTTTGTTTGTATATCTTTATTCTATATTTCATCAAACTCCTTTTTTGTGGCTGCTGCACAGCTTCTTATTTATGTGGGAGCCATAAATGTTTTAATTATATTTGCGGTAATGTTCATGAATGGTTCAGAATATTTTAATGATTCATATTTTTGTACCATTGGAGATGGAGTCACTTCACTGGTTTGTACAAGTATTTTTTTTTCACTGATTACTATTATATCAGATACATCATGGTATGGAATTATTTGGACTACAAGATCAAACCAGATTATAGAACAGGACCTAATAAGTACTGTTCAACAAATTGGGATTCATTTATCGACAGATTTTTATCTTCCCTTTGAACTAATTTCAATAATTCTTTTAGTTTCCTTGATAGGTGTAATTACTATGGCTCGCCAATAATAAATATAGTTAGAATTCAATAGTTAGAATTAAAAAAAAAAATTAGAGTTATAAAAATTCTAAATATGAAATTAATTAAAATAAAATATATGATATGATCAAATCAAAAGGTTTAAGAATTTTAGTTAAATTTGTTTACTTTCTTTTGTTTTGTAATTATTATTTCTAGTTAATCGAATCCCTTGCATTGTTGATATTGAAATGAATCGAGATTGATAAGGAGTTTGTCAATGATGTTCGAGCATGTACTTTTTTTTAGTGTCTATTTATTTGCTATTGGTCTCTATGGATTGATCACAAGTCGAAACATGGTTAGAGCACTTATGTGTCTTGAGCTTATACTAAATTCGGTTAATATTAATCTCGTAACATTTTCTGATATATTTGATAGTCGACAATTAAAAGGTAACATTTTCTCAATCTTTATTATAGCCGTTGCAGCTGCCGAAGCAGCTATTGGACTTGCTATTGTTTCGTCGATTCATCGAAACAGAAAATCAACACGTATCAACCAATCGAATTTGTTGAATAATTAATTCAAATTATCATGATCATATACTAAAATACTAAATAATATAAATAAATAAAATATAAGAAAAATAAAAAATATAGGATGAATATAAATATATTATATTATCAATATATATATATATTGATATATTGTATATAATTAATATATATATATAACGTGTATAATATATATATATATACTAAATATATATAGTATATATAATAACTAAGAAAGTATTATAATATATGAATTATACATATTATTATGCATATATATTATATAATAAATATATATGAAATTTTATTCAATATCAAATTAACTATTGAATTTCAATTTTACTATTTTACTAGATTAGTAAAGTATAGTTAATACTAAACAAATTTGTTATATAAATTGAATTTTAGATACTTTTAGATATTTATATATTGATTTGAATATCAATTTATTTTGTTAGACAATTTTCATTTACACATCCGACTCGTATGATTATAATCTTTGCTTTGAAACGAAAATGAAAGTCTCTTGGTTTTTTCTTATGAGCAGATTTAGAAAAATATTGATTCTTCCAATTTTAGTAAACCACTGCTTCGTCTGGTGTCTACAATATAACTATATACTTCTATACCAGATTGAAAATTTTTGATGTTCAAACCTGGACTGTTATAGATTAAATGTCACATTCAGTCAAAATTTATGATACATGTATAGGGTGTACTCAATGTGTACGAGCTTGCCCTACGGATGTGTTGGAAATGATACCGTGGGACGGATGTAAAGCTAAGCAAATAGCTTCCGCACCAAGAACCGAGGACTGTGTAGGTTGTAAGAGATGTGAATCCGCTTGCCCAACGGATTTTTTGAGTGTCCGTGTTTATTTATGGCATGAAACAACTCGCAGCATGGGGCTATCTTATTGATACGTTACAAAAAAATACACTTGAATTATTTGATTCCTCTTTACCGACAAAAGCCCGTATTCATAATAGAATAATATATTCTATTAAGTACGGGCTTTTGTGGTCAAAAACGTATCTTGTCTTTATCACGAATAATTTTCCTTGGCTAACAATACTTGTTGTTTTGCCGATATTCGTCGGCTCTTGCATCTTATTTCTTCCTCATAGAGGAAATAAGATGTTTAAGTGGTATGCTATATGTATTTGCTTGTTAGAACTCCTTTTAATGACCCACGTTTTCTGTCATCATTTCCAATTGGACGATCCATTAATCCAATTGGAAGAAGATTTTAAATGGATAGATATTTTGGATTTTCACTGGAGACTGGGAATCGATGGACTTTCCATAGGACCCATTTTACTGACAGGATTTATCACCAGTTTAGCGACTTTAGCAGCTTGGCCAGTTACTAAAAATTCACACTTGTTCTATTTCCTCATGCTAGCAATGTACAGCGGTCAAATAGGACCATTTTCTTCTCGAGACCTTTTACTTTTTTTCATGATGTGGGAGTTAGAATTAATTCCTGTTTATTTACTTTTATCCATGTGGGGAGGAAAGAAACGTCTCTATTCGGCGACAAAGTTTATTTTGTACACGGCGGGGGGCTCCATTTTTCTTTTAATAGGAGTTCTGGGTATGGGTTTATATGGTTCTAATGAACCTACATTAGATTTTGGAAAATTAGCTAATCAATCATATCCTGTGGCATTGGAAATAATATTATATTTTGGATTCCTTATTGCTTATGCCGTCAAATTGCCGATTATACCTCTACATACTTGGTTACCCGATACCCATGGAGAAGCACATTACAGTACATGTATGCTTCTAGCTGGAATCTTATTAAAAATGGGAGCATATGGACTTATTCGAATCAATATGGAATTATTATCCCACGCTCATTCCATATTTTCTCCCTGGTTGGTAATAGTAGGAACTATTCAAATAATCTATGCTGCTTCGACCTCTCTCGGCCAACGGAATTTGAAAAAGAGAATAGCCTATTCTTCTGTATCTCACATGGGTTTTACAATTATAGGAATTGGTTCCATAACTGGAATCGGGCTCAATGGTGCTATTTTACAAATACTCTCTCATGGATTTATTGGTGCTGCACTTTTTTTCTTGACGGGAACGACTTGTGATAGAACGGGTCTTGTTTATCTCGACGAGATGGGGGGGATATCGATCCCAATGCCAAAACTTTTTACCATGTTTAGTAGTTTTTCGATGGCTTCTCTTGCATTGCCAGGAATGAGTGGTTTTGTTGCAGAATCATTAGTTTTTTTTGGAATAATTACTAGTCAAAAATTTCTTTTAATGCCAAAAATACTAATTACTTTTGTAATGGCAATAGGAATGATATTAACTCCTATTTATTTATTATCTATGTTACGTCAGATGTTCTATGGATACAAGTTATTTCATGTTAAAAATTCCAATTTTTTGGATTCTGGACCACGAGAACTATTTGTTTCAATCTGTATCTTTCTACCCATACTAGGGACTGGTATTTATCCCGATTTCATTCTCTCGTTATCAGTTGATAGGGTACAAGCTATACTATCTAATTATTTTTATCGATAGTCTTTCATTAATAATACGGAAATTTTATTCTTTTGTCTTTTTATTTTCCGCTTTTAAACGCCGAACAATGCAAAAGAATAAAATAAAATGAATTTAAAATCTCAATTTGAATCAGATACATTTCGAGTTTTTTAGAACCCTTTGAACCATTCCTTGTTCAAAGGGTTCTAAAAAACTTGCACAAGGAAAGAACTTTCACTATATATAAATATAAGGATGATGTTTTGTTCTTATATGTACTTGTTTTTTTATGTAGTTTATTCAATTATTTCTTTGTGTATTTTATTCAAGTAGATGTTAATGTGAATGAACCATAACTATGTAGACCTATCCCTAATAGATTGATTCCAAAATAGCATATCCAAATTATAAAGAATCCCATAGAAGCCACAAGTGCTGAATTTGTACCCTGCAAACTTTGATTTGTTCTAGTTCTAGTATGTAAATAAATTGCGAATATGATCCAAGTAATAAATGCCCAAGTTTCCTTGGGGTCCCAACTCCAATATGATCCCCATGCTTCATTAGCCCATACTGCTCCACAAATAATTCCTATGGTTAAAAAGGTAAACCCTAAACTAATGACACGGTAACTCAAATAATCCAAACGTTGAGTTAATTGATATTTATAATAATTTCGAAATGAAAGAAAAGAAGTGTTTATAAAAACACTTCTTTTTTCATTCCAATAGTTAATCTTACTAAAGATAAATTTCTTAATTAAGAAATTTTGGACTTTACCATTACAAAAAATATTGATGTTTTTTCGAAATGTAATGACTAGAAGAGCGACTGAGAATAATGATCCACATAAAAGAGCAGCATAGCTTAATAACATCATACTTACGTGCATCATTAACCACTGAGATTGTAGAGCAGGTACTAATATTACGGATTGGTGCATTTCAGTTAAAAGACCCGACGTGGCAAAGCCTTGTGTGAAAATAGTACTTGATGCAGTTATTGTGTTTAAATCATTTTTATGATTCCCCATCTTGGAAATGGTATGAATAATGGATAAACTACACGAAAGGAAAATTAATGACTCGTATAAATTACTTAAGGGAAAATGTCCCGAAGAAATCCAACGAGAAACCAATAATCCCGTTATAGAGAAAAAAGTAGCTATCATTCCTTTTTCTGATGACTCAGGCAATCCTACGCTTTCGTGGACAAAAAAGGTCATAAAATAAATCGTAATTGTTATTACGATTATCGAAAAAGAGATATGAGTCAATATATGTTCAACAATTGTAAATATCATAAAAAAGAGTCCCATTAGAGAATTGAAATCGAGAATTGAATACATTATAGGATCCATTGTGTCTATTTTAGAAGATTTTTTTGATAGAATAGGATGCCGCCACTCGGACTCGAACCGAGATGCTCTAGCACTGCTTCCTAAGAGCAGCGTGTCTACCAATTTCACCATGGCGGCTTACTTGAAATAATAATAGTAAATTTATGTTGAATCGTCGAGATTCAATATAGTTTATAAAACAAAACATTAGAATCGATGAATCTTTATTCATTGAAATTTATATGATAATTTTAATCTTTATTAAATAAACAATAAAATAATCTTTAGTTAGTATCGTATTGTTGTAAGTTCGGTTTTAATAATGAACTCTGGCATACTAAAAATTAAGTTTTCAAAAAAAGCAGTTGAAACTCCATAGTTTTAGACTGAGCTATAGAACCGGGAATTGTTCCTTTTCTTTTTTTCGTTTTATTTATCCAATGTTATTTTATGGATTCAAACAAAACGAAAAAAAAAATGTATTTTTTAATGAAGAAAGTTAAATAACTAGGATTTTCTATGTATAACAATTTGATTACTAAATCATAAGAATTTATCATTGTCTAACGATTTAGATACCTTCGTATTATTTTCTTATTATAAACGTATTAATATCTTTCATTATTTTATTTCATTATATATATATAATGAAATATATATATAATGAATGGTAAGATTTACCAAATTAATTAGGTTTTTAGTTAAGCATATAACAAATAAAACAACAAAATTTTCATTTATATCACAATCATACTCTACTTTGTCACAATAGAAAAAAATTCTATTGTGACAAAGTAGATAGAAAAAAACTCCAAACCCAATATACACACCCTTATTCTACATATCACATCCGCATACCTTATATATCACAGCAACTAGTTCTAATTGATCCTGTTTGATATTGAGGAGTTCAATACACTAATTAATGTTAATCATTTATCCTAAAATATTTGACGTTTTCGGGGTATGTCAATTCCGATTATTCTACGACTTTCTTATTTGTTTGTTGTACAAAAAAACTTTTTGAACGTCCGGTAGAAACCGATTTAGCTAAAGAAAAAGCCTTTACTGCAGCTAAATTTCCTTTTTTCTTCCAAATATTTTTACGAATACGTTTTTTTGACATAGAAGTACGTTTTTTGGGGACTGCCATTAAAAAAACGGGTTACTTGTTTTTATCATTGTATGTGAAAGACATGTATTGTTTAAAATAAATTGTTCCTTTCCTTTTAGCTTTAGCCGTTACCCATATTTATTCCTTAGTAAAATAGTAAAAAAACATTGAATTTTTCAATTAAAAAAAACCTATGAAAACATAAATATATAATAAAATTTATATTAATAAATTGAAACATACACATTAATTTAAATATAATTTAAAAAGTATATATATATGGATCATAGTAATTATGCATATGTATACATACCCTATGACATATATAGTATCGCTAAGAAAAAAAGTAAAAGAAAGGAAGGAAATTTTTTTTTATTAATTGATTAAGGTAAGAGTGCCATACTTGTAATTGAAATTACAATTCGAATTAGTAGTTAATCTGTTAACTAAGATATTTGATTACCTAATAACAATAACCTTATTCATTTTTAAATTAAAATGAAAAATATAGATCGTACTATCTATATTCGAATTAAGTATTCCTTTTGGTATAACTCTTTTTCCTTAATACACTATATTATATAATATGCCTATAAATTACCAGGATGGAATATTGTATTATTCCAGTTTTTAGTAGAATGATTAAAAATTTTATTTTTTATTATGGAACATACATATCAATATGCATGGATAATAACTTTTCTTCCACTTCCGGTTACTATGTCAATAGGATTTGGGCTTCTACTTATTCCGACAGCAACAAAAAATATTCGTCGTATATGGGCTTTTCCTAGTATTTTTTTCTTAAGTATAGCTATGGTATTTTCAGCCAATTTATCTATTCAAGAAATAAATGGAAGTTCTATCTATCAATATCTATGGTCTTGGACCATCAATAATGATTTTTCCTTAGAGTTCGGATATTTAATCGATCCACTTAGTTCGATTATGTCAATACTAATTACTACTGTTGGAATCATGGTTCTTATTTATAGTGACAATTATATGTCCCATGATCAAGGATATTTAAGATTTTTTGCTTATATGAGTTTTTTCAATGCTTCTATGTTGGGATTAGTTACCAGTTCAAATTTGATAAAAATTTATGTTTTTTGGGAACTAGTGGGAATGTGTTCTTATTTATTAATAGGATTTTGGTTCACACGACCGACTGCAGCAAGTGCTTGTCAAAAAGCTTTTGTAACTAATCGTGTAGGGGATTTTGGTTTATTATTAGGAATCTTAGGTTTTTATTGGATAACAGGTAGTTTTGAATTTCGGGATTTGTTCGAAATAACTAAAAACTTGATATACAATAATGGGGTCAGTTCTTCGTTTGCTACTTTGTGTGCCTTTTTATTATTCCTCGGTGCAATTGCTAAATCTGCGCAATTCCCCCTTCATGTATGGTTACCTGATGCAATGGAAGGACCTACTCCTATCTCGGCTCTTATACACGCTGCTACCATGGTAGCAGCGGGAATTTTTCTTGTAGCTCGACTTCTTCCTCTTTTCATATCCATACCTTACATAATGAATATTATTTCTTTAATAGGTGTAGTAACAGTACTATTAGGAGCTACCTTGGCTCTTGCTCAAACAGATATAAAAAGAAGTTTAGCCTATTCTACAATGTCTCAATTGGGTTATATTATGTTAGCTCTAGGTTTAGGTTCTTATCGAGCTGCTTTATTCCATTTGATCACTCATGCTTATTCTAAAGCTTTATTATTTTTGGGATCCGGGACCATTATTCATTCAATGGAACCTGTTGTTGGATATTCACCAGAAAAAAGTCAGAATATGATTCTTATGGGCGGTTTAAAAAGATATGTTCCAATTACAAGAACTACTTTTTTAGTGGGTACACTTTCTATTTGTGGTATTCCACCTCTTGCTTGTTTTTGGTCCAAAGATGAAATTCTTAATGAGAGTTGGTTGTATTCACCAATTTTTGCAATAATAGCTTGTTTCACAGCAGGATTAACTGCATTTTATATGTTTCGCGTTTATTTACTTACTTTTGATGGGTATTTGCGCATAAATTGTAAAAATTACAGTAGCACCGATAATAGTTCGTTCCATTCAATATCTCTATGGGGAAAAGAAGTACCAAAAGAAGTTAATAGAAATTTTCTTTTATCAAAAATGGAAAATATGGTGTTACTTTTTTCAAAGGATAGATATAAAATATCTAGTAATCTAAAAAAAAGAAGACCATATTCTTTTGAAAAAAAGTACACTTATATTTCTATGTATCCTCACGAATCGGACAATACTATGCTATTTCCTCTGTTTGTTTTGGTACTATTTACTTTGTTTGTTGGAACAATAGGCATTCATTTTGATTATGGAATAATATATTTTGATATATTATCAAAATGGTTAACTCCATCAACAAATCTTTTACACCCAAATGTGAGTTATTCTGTAGATTGGTATGAATTTTTTACAAATGCAATTTTTTCGGTAAGTATAGCGATTTTTGGACTATTAATAGCGTATGTTTTATATGGGTCTGTTTATTCATTGTTCCAGAATTTGGAATTAATTAATTCATTTATAAAAGGAGGTCCTAAAAGAATTTTCTTGGACAAAATAAAAAATGGAATATATAATTGGTCCTACAATTGTGGTTATATAGATATTTTTTATACTAGAGTTTTTACTGTGGGTATAAGGGGATTAACTAAACTAACTCAGTTTTTTGATAGAAATATAATTGATGGAATTATAAATGGGGTTGTTGTTACAAGTTTATTTATAGGGGAAGGAGTCAAATCTATGGGAGGTGGACGAATTTCTTCTTATTTATTTTTGTATTTATTTTATGCATCAATATTTTTATTCATTTTTTTATTCTTTCTTTTATAATTTATTTAAATTTTAAATTTAAGATATGTGATAAAAAATCATATACATATTGCTTTTGCTTTTTCCATTTTTCTTTTTTATATGAAGAAAATTTCATTGATTCTTTATTGTGAATCGTACAATTTTTATTGATTTTTTTTCGCCATTTTTTCGCTACTAATACTAATCGAGACCATTTGCTCTGAGATAAATTGTATGCATAATTACCCTTTAACCAGTTTTTCCATTCATTCATTCCAGGCTTCTTTATTTTCTTATACTTATACCTTGATTTGGAGTTCAATATTCCTCGGGTTATAGAATAATACTTATTCTTGTCCTTAATAAAAGGATGGGTACCGCGATATTGAAGTACAGATCTAAAGTGATGGTTGTTAAGTAATTGGGTTTGTGATATTTTGTAAAATACATATGCTTGGGACAAGGAAGATAAATCGTAATAAGTATTTGAATTATTACTAGGATTAGAAAGGTCCTTTTCTTTTTCTATAGTCGAAATCAAGTTCATTGTATGTTGATCTATTTCATCAATTCCTTCTTGATTTCTTTCATCGTTGTAAATGGATTCATTGATAATTTTTTTTGTTGAAAGTTGTGCATTGACCTTCGAAATGCTAACCATACATAGCAGGATATCCATGTATATTTTTTCAATGAAAGATTTCATAAAATAATGTGATTTGCATATTAATCGAGTATTTATTCTTTTGAATATCCGCCAAATATCTTTCTTTAATTCTGGTCTTTTATCATCATAGGCTGGAACTATTTTTTTCTTTTCTTTTGCGATTTCTTCTATTTGATTCCTGATTATGATTGTCTTATCAGCAAGATCTTTCATTTCATTTTCTATGAATAAAAAATTTGTCCAATTCATAGATTGAATTTGCATGGTCGATTCAGGAATAATCTTATTATTATCTTTTGAATCTTTTGCATTTTCATTTGGTTCATATACTTTCACCTTCTTGAATTCAAATAAATAAATTGGGTTTACTTTTTCAAGTTTATTCATTATTCGTTTTAGAACTGGAAAAATTTGGATAACCCATGGTTTTGAAACTTTGACTTTTAGAGGTATAAAATAATTCTTTTTCACTTTTC